TGTATTTTCATGGAAATGAGGGGCAAGAAAGTTCTATGGAAAAATGGCGGTTCGATTCGATGTTGTTTAACGGGGAGTTAGAATACAGGTGTAGGCTAAGTAAATCAATGGACAGTCTTGGTCCTTTTGAAAATACCAGTGTAAGTGAAGATCCAATTTTAAATGATATGGATAAAGACATTTTAAATTTTAGCGACAAGTCTAATTACAGTAATGTTGATCATTTAGTCGGCGACAGATACATTCGGAATTTCATATCTGATGACACTTTTTTCGTTAGGGATAGTAATAGGGACAGTTATTCCATATATTTTGATATTGAAAATCAAAATTTTGAGATTGACAACAACCGTTCTTTTCTAAGTGAACTAAAAAGTTCTTTTTATAGTTATCAGACTTCTAGTTATATGAATAATGCACCCCAAAGTGACGATACTCGCCACGATCGTTACATGTATGATACTAATTCTCATCATAGTTGGAATAATCACATTAATAGTTGTATTGACAGTTATCTTGGTTCTCAAATTTGTATTGATAGTTATATTTTAAGCAACAGTAACAATTACAGTGACAGCTACATTTATAGTTACATTTGTGGCGAAAGCGTAAATAGTAGTAAAAGCGAGAGTTCCAGTATAAAAACTAGCACAGATGATAGTGATTTTAGTATAAGTTCTAATAATTTAAATGTAACTCAAAAATACAGGCATTTGTGGATTCAATGCGAAAATTGTTATGGATTAAATTATAAGAAATTTTTAAAATCAAAAATGAATATTTGTGAACAATGTGGATGTCATTTGAAAATGAGTAGTTTTGATAGAATCGAACTTTCGATTGATCCCGGTACTTGGGATCCTATGAACGAAGACATGGTCTCTCTGGATCCCATTGAATTTCATTCGGAGGAGGAACCTTATAAAGATCGTATTGATTCTTATCAAAAAAATACAGGATTAACTGAGGCTGTTCAAACAGGCACAGGTCAACTAAATGGTATTCCCGTAGCAATTGGTGTTATGGATTTTCAGTTTATGGGTGGTAGTATGGGATCTGTAGTGGGCGAAAAAATCACACGTTTGGCCGAGTATGCTACCAATCAATTTTTACCTCTTATTCTAGTGTGTGCTTCCGGAGGAGCACGCATGCAAGAAGGAAGCTTGAGCTTGATGCAAATGGCTAAAATATCTTCCGCTTTATATGATTATCAATTAAATAAAAAGTTATTTTATGTAGCAATCCTTACATCCCCTACCACAGGCGGGGTGACGGCTAGTTTTGGTATGTTGGGAGATATCATTATTGCCGAACCCAATGCTTATATTGCATTTGCAGGTAAAAGAGTAATTGAACAAACATTGAATAAGACAGTACCTGAGGATTCACAAGTGGCTGAATATTTATTCCATAAGGGCTTATTCGATCCAATCGTACCACGTAATCCTTTAAAGGGCGTTCTGAGTGAGTTATTTCGGCTACATGCTTTCTTTCCTTTGAATGAAAATTAGATTAGAGCCTTAGAGTCTTAATTTAATATTTAATAAGAGTATTAATTTAATAAAACTTAATAAATTTTTTTATGTGTGGTGATCAAGTAGTTATTTAATTTATAGGAATCAAAGTCAAAATCCGAAGAATGGATTTTGACTTTGGTAACATAAGATTGAATTGTAGAAAGAACCATCCGGATCTTTTTTTATCGATATTCCTGGTTACTAATACTAACTAGGAAATCTCTATTAAAAAAAAGAGTGAATTCTTTCAAAATAAAAGAGTGAATTCTTTCGCTTTCTTCCGTGGAATTAGTTAACAAGGTCTTGCATCTTTCTATATCTCCCGAAAACAATCCCCCACTAAGAATCCTTTTTGTTGGATCGTATTATAACGAATTCTTTGGGAGTTTTTAGGAAATACTTTAAAATTTTATTAAATTATGAAATTTATAAGACAAGAAAAGATAATAACTACTAATACGAATATAAAAAGGGTGGATTATCGTATATATATATTTCATGTAGAAACATGTAGAAAGATGAATTAGAAACATGTAGAAAGATGAATAGGTCCATTTATTTATATATTTATTGTATTTTATTAATTAATATATATTTCTTAAATTAATATATATTTCTTAAAACATATACTTATAGACTCCCTATCCCTATTAAGTATATATATACTCACTTAGGTATACTTAGTATAATATAACAATTATATATGAATTATAAGATATCTTTATAACAATATAAGGTTCAAATATAAAACAATAAATATAACAATAAATAACAGGTACAAATATTAAATCGAGGCACCCATTCTATGATAACTCTCAACAGTCTCCCCTCCATTTTTGTGCCTTTAGTGGGCTTAGTATTTCCGGCAATTGCAATGGCTTCTTTATCTCTTTATGTTCAAAAAAACAAGATTTTTTAGATACAACAAGGACAAATCTTATATATATATATTTTTTTTTCAAGACTTACTTGGATCATAACACGGATATCTATTTAGTAAAATATGGTATAATATGCGGCTTCCTTCGGGCATAAGCTCTTATGTATGTGTAAACATGATAAATGAATTATAACTATTTTCAAATAGATCGGGATCGGGGAGAATTTCTGAAATGTAAAGTCAATATATCTATATGTATTAGGAAATCATATGAAAGGGATGTTATTATTTTAGTTTGGATCTAAGAAATTCGATGAATTATCCCTAAAGGTTCACATCATAATAGTGCTGGTTGATGAGAGTTACTTCGGAAACAAAAAAAAGTAAAAAAAAAATTATTTTTGTTATTCTACCAATTCCAATAAAATGCAACTAGGTCTAGTTAGAGTATGAGTTGGCGATCAGAACGTATATGGGTAGAACTTATAGCGGGGTCTCGAAAAACAAGTAATTTCTGTTGGGCCTTTATTCTTTTTTTAGGTTCATTAGGGTTTTTATTGGTTGGAACGTCCAGTTATTTTGGTAGGAATTTTATATCTTTATTTCCTTCTCAGCAAATCATTTTTTTTCCACAAGGTATCGTGATGTCTTTCTATGGGATCGCAGGTCTTTTTATTAGCTCCTATTTGTGGTGCACAATTTCGTGGAATGTAGGTAGTGGTTATGATCGATTCGATATAAAAGAGGGCATAGTGTGTATTTTTCGTTGGGGATTTCCTGGAAAAAATCGTCGCATATTCCTCCGATTCCTTATGAAAGACATTCAGTCCATCAGAATAGAAATTAAAGAGGGTATTTATGCTCGTCGTGTCCTTTATATGGAAATAAAAGGACAAGGAGCCATTCCCTTGACTCGTACTGATGAGAATTTTACTCCACGAGAGATTGAGCAAAAAGCTGCTGAATTGGCCTATTTCTTGCGTGTACCAATTGAAGTATTTTGAAAAAAGGAACTGAAGAATGAATACTTTGCAAGAGATAAAAAACTCAAGAATCATCTTTTTTTCTATAGCATAACTTAACTGAAGTTTCTTCAGAACGCTTACTCGAGCCAAAGCAAACGTATATGAAACAATTCGAAAACTAAATTGTTTATGTCCACAATTTTTTTTATGCGTATGTAAATCCACTTAACTCAATTCAGTAACAAATCTAAATGATAGATTCATCATATATCAAAACAAAACATTTCATCATAAATCATAAAGTAAAGAATTTTTTTTTCTAAATATTTGATATTTTGATAGAACGGGAGTTCTTTCGTCTCGAAATCTGACTACTATTAATTTGAAGAGGGCTCTTTCTTATTCTATATTCTTTCTAAATTCAAGGACTAACCGCTGTACTGAATCACAAAAAAATCCGGAAATACATCGATGACTTGTAATAGAACTTATGCTTGATTTGTAATAGAACTTATGCTTGATAGAAATATTAGTATCATATAGAGTCGACGAATGAGGTGCGTTCATTAAAAATTTTAAAATTCACAGACGAAAAAATGGCAAAAAAGAAAGTATTAATTTCCCTTCTATATCTTGCATCTATAGTATTTTTGCCTTGGTGGATCTCTCTCTCATTTAATAAAAGTCTGGAATCTTGGTTTACTAATTGGTGGAATACTAGGCAATCCGAAATTTTTTTGAATGATATTCAAGAAAAGAGTATTCTAAAAGAATTCATAGACTTAGAGGAACTCTTACGTTTGGACGAAATGATAAAGGAATACCCGGAAACACATTTACAAAAGCCTCGCATCGAAATCTACAAAGAAACGATCCAATTGATCAAGATGCACAACGAGGATCGCATCCATACAATTTTACACTTCTCGACAAATATAATCTGTTTCGGTATTCTAAGTGGTTATTCTATTCTAGGTAATGAAGAACTTGTTATTCTTAACTCTTGGTTTCAAGAATTCCTATACAACTTAAGCGACACAATAAAAGCTTTTTCTATTCTTTTATTAACTGATTTATGTATAGGATTCCATTCGCCCCACGGTTGGGAATTAATGATTGGCTCTGTCTACAAAGATTTTGGATTTGCTCATAATGATCAAATTATATCCGGTCTTGTTTCTACTTTTCCAGTCATTTTAGATACAATTTTTAAATATTGGATCTTTCGTTATTTAAATCGTGTATCTCCTTCACTTGTAGTGATTTATCATTCAATGAATGACTGAAAAGTGATCGAACGATCCAATTATAATATTTGTTACTTTGTACATAAGCAAAACATTCAAAATTGTACTTACTACCCATCCAAGGGATTCCTCCAATATTCCAGTAAAATTATTTATATTTAATATTTAAGTAAATAGCAAAATTATAGATAGGGAACTATACTAGCGACCTACCTAATTTTATTGTAGAAATTTTCGGGATCAATGATTGGACCATGCAAACTAAAAATACCTTTTCTTGGATAAAGAAAGAGATTACTCGATCCATTTCCGTATCGCTCATGATATATATACTAACCCAGGCACCCCTTTCAAATGCATATCCCATTTTTGCACAGCAGGGTTATGAAAA